GATAAGGTGGCTGAGTTTAGGCGGTAGATTGTAAATTTATTAACGAGGTTACTTCCTCCTTTATCATAAAGGTCGCATAGTTTAATGAAAACAGCAGGCTGCAATCCTGAAGACACATGTAATGTTGAGGCCTATTCTAAGACCTAAGAGATTTATACTCATATAGGAAGGTTTGAAGTCTTCTAGTTTCGTTTAACTTAAGATCTTAATTAATTATAAAAAACAAAGTAGGCACTAACAATCCTAAAATATTTAGTAGTATCATGGTCATGTTGACTCTACTTATTGTTCTTTCTTGTATAAATTGTCATTTAAGCATAGGGGGGTTTATCATAAAAGAATTTAATGTTAATCGTAAATAATAATATAAATTAATTAAGGTCCCTATAATAAGAAAAAAAGCTAGAAAAGAATAATTTGAGACTGCTAGCTCTTGAATTGTAATTCATTTAGGAATAAATCCTGTAAAAGGAGGTAAGCCTCCTAGAGAAAGTAGAGATATAAATATGATAGTACTTTGCTGAGTTTTTTGAGAAGCTGAAGAGATTAAGTGTCTTAGGTGATAAGCTTGCTTGTGATAAAAAAACAAAGCAATTGTGATTGAAGTAATACAATAGACAAAAAAGTAGATGACTCATAAAGCTTCTCTAATTAAAAGGGCGGATAATATTCAAGCTGTATGTCCAATTGAAGAATAAGATATTATTTTTCGTAGTATTAACTGATTAATTCCACCTAATGCTCCTACCAAAGCAGAAGTTACCACAATTAATAAAATCAATCAATAAGTTTCTTCTATTGTATAAGAAAGTAGTATTATGGGGGCTCCTTTTTGAAGTGTTGACAAAATGATAAATTGTAATCAGCCCAATCCTTCTGCTACTATGGGAAACCATATATGAAAAGGAGCTGCGCCTATTTTGATCAATAAAGCGGTGGATAATAAAAAAGATGAAAATATAACACCTGTTGTTATTGCAGAAGCGGCTAATAAAATCATTGCTGATGCTAAAGCTTGCGTTAAAAAGTATTTTAACCTGGCTTCTGATGAAAATTGATTAGTCTCCGAGGAGATCAAAGGAATAAAAGAAAGTAGATTTAATTCTAAACCTATTCAAGCAGTAAATCAAGAAGAAGAAGAAACAGCTATTATCATACCAAATATTAAAGTAGAGAAAAAAAGAAAATGGGAAGGAATTAAAAAAATTAAAAAGAGAGGGGTTTATACCCTCATAAACGGGGTATGAGCCCACTAGCTTAATTAGCTTATCTTTTTAAACTAATATTGATTATACTCTAGTGTAATGGCACATCAGATTTTGATTCTTATAGTAATGGGGCAATCCCATTGAGTATAATGAGAGTAAAGTTGGATGTTTACATTATTTATCCTATCAAGATAATCCTTTTTCAGGCATCTCATTAAATAAGATAAGATCAATTTTATACAGATTTGTTCCCTTAGAGAACAAAATTGAGGAGGGGAAAAATTATTTTATGTGTAAACTAAAAAAAAAATAAATGAAATTATCTATACTTATAAATGTGTACTATTTTGCGAAACTATTAATTGTTAAATTTAAGTACTGGATTTAAACTTGTTTGGTTTAACCTATTAAAGTATAATTTTGTTATTATTATAAGAATTAATTAATTATATTCAATTAAATAAGATATAAGTTCTTATATGAAATCTGAGCTTATTATGTATATAAATTATTTAACTTAAATGTATAACTATAGTATTTTTACTATTAGTTTATTTTTATCACTTGAGAGAGTAAGATAGAAATAAACTGAGTAAAAATACTATAGTTATTTTATTGACGATGTCTACATTTAATTAAAATGTAATATTTTAACTTTATATAATTTTAACATTTAACTTAGATATAATTAATTATCTTTTTATATACATTTAGTTAAACTTATATAAAATTAAATTTTTATTAATAAGGGATATTAAAATAAATAATTCTCATATAATGGTTAGTATCTAAAAGTTTCCTAAATAAGTAACTAGTTTGAGAGAGTTAATAAACAGATTATAATTTACTCTTTGAATTATATAAATTAGAGGGGCTTTGAGGGGGCTCCAAAGGTATTGGGAGTAAGTTATTCTTAATAATAAAAACTGTTTTTATAGTTTAGTTTGTTTTATTCTTAAATTGATGTTTGTTATAAATTGTTGTTTATATATTTAATTTAAACATTAATCTTTTATCCAAAAGTTTGACTCTGGCTAATTGTTTTCTTTTTGATTTAAATGCATGTAAATATAAATAAGACAATTTTATTTCTCTCTAAATGAATGAGAAAAATTACTTGAAGTAATTTTTTATAATATCTTAATTCTCAGCATATAGTATTAGTTTTATTAGTGGTAGCTAGAACTAGGAAATCATTTTAAACCTGGCTAAAATTGTGCCAGCCGCCGCGGTTATACTGTGAGGTTAAGTAAACAAATTTTGGTTAAAAAGGATTATTGTAGCTGTTATTGAAATAAAAATAAGGTATTAGGTGTGGGTGAAATAAGTAACTAAAATATTGTTTTTATTTAGATTAATATACAAGAAGTCTAAAATTTTTAGATATAAATCAGGATTAGATACCCTGTTATACTTAAATTAAATGAATTAAACCTGGGTAGTACATAGTTATATTCTTGAAACCCAAAGAGTTTGGCGGTATCTCAGTCTAGTTAGAGGAGCTTGTTCGGTAATCGATAATCCGCGAAAAATCTTACGCACTTTTGTAGTCAGTTTATATACCGTCGTTACTAGATAATACTAAAAAGTAAATAATTATCTAAACATATTTAAATATAATATATCAGATCAAGGTGTAGCTTATGAGTGCGAGTTGAATGAGCTACAATTTAGTATATAAAAATGGATATTGTTTTTAAATAATCAATTAAAGGTGGATTTAATAGTAATTGTAATTTTTAATAAGTTATAATGATAATAGCTCTGAGATATGTACACATCGCCCGTCGCTCTCACTACAAAGTGAGATAAGTCGTAACATAGTAGGGGTGCTGGAAAGGGCCCCTAGAATGCAAAATAGAGCTTGATTAGTTAAGCACTTCACTTACGTTGAAAAGATATCGTGCAAATCGATTTATTTTGAAAATTAAACTTATCTATTTGTTGTTGTAGATTATATAAACTTAATGAAAATAATCTTTGTCTTTTGAAAACTAGTATTTAATAAAGAATCTTTTCTTTGGTGATAAATAAAAAGTACTGTAAAGGAATGTTGAAATATTTGAAAAATTGTTTGTTTAAAAGTATAATTTAAAATTAGTACCTTGTGTTTCAGGGGATTTAAATATTAAATTTGTTATAATAAATATTCCCGAAATTTGGTGAGCTAGTTTGAAAAAAATAGTTAACGTGGTATAGTTATTATTAATTACTTACTAGAAATGAAATTTTATACGTACTAATAAGTATCTGGTTTTTTGATAAATAAATTTAATTTAGCTTTTAATGTAACATTTAATTAAAATGTAAAAATAGGAGGGAAAAGCTTCTTATTTAATAATAAATGAACTATAAATAATTGTAATTGTATATATTTAATTAGGCTTAAAATCAGTCATTTTAAAAAATCGTTATAGATTATGTATTGTATTTTAGTATTTAATAATTGTTTTAGTGGTTTTATCAAAAATTGTAATACAATAAAAAATTTTTGGTTATAATTAAATCATTAGTATAAAAATGTGTTTAATGTTTAATATAACAAGATAAAATTTTATGTGTTTATTAACTTTAAATTTATATTAAGGAACTCGGCAATTATTCCTTCTGCCTGTTTATCAAAAACATGTCCATATGCTTAAAGGTTTATATGGTCTGGCCTGCCCACTGATCTGTGAAATTAAAGGGCCGCGGTATTCTGACCGTGCGAAGGTAGCATAATAATTAGTCTCCTAATTAGAGGCTTGTATGAATGGTCGGACAAGATGGAAACTGTCTCAATATAATAAATAAAATTTAATATTTAAGTAAAAAAGCTTAAATAATATGGAGGGACGATAAGACCCTATAAAGCTTTATGACATATTTTTTTTTATAAATTATTTTGTTATTAACTTAATATAAAATGTATGTCATTTTACTGGGGCGGTAAAAGTATAATTAAAGAATAACTGCTTTTGTTTTTAATAACAATTATAGTTGGAAATGAATTGATCCATTATTAATGATCACAAGAACAAGTTACTTTAGGGATAACAGCGTAATTTTTTTTGAGAGTTCTTATCGAAAAAAAAGTTTGCGACCTCGATGTTGAATTAAGGATAACCTTAAGGTGCAGCAGCTTTAAAGGTAGATCTGTTCGATCTTTAAATCCTTACATGATTTGAGTTCAGACCGGCGTGAGCCAGGTTGGTTTCTATCTTCCATAAAAATAAAATCTATTTTAGTACGAAAGGATTTGGTAGATCAAACATTTTGTTATTGGTATGATTATTATTAACTAGTTAAGTTGGCAGAAAAGTGCACTAGACTTAGGATCTAAGAATAAGGGGAGTCCCTTACTTAATAATGACTGCTTTAATGATAATCAATTATATCGTTCTAATAATTTGTGTATTAGTTAGTGTGGCTTTTTTTACATTGCTGGAACGTAAAGTGTTAGGGTATATTCAAATTCGTAAAGGGCCTAATAAACTGGGCTTTATTGGAATTCTCCAACCTTTTGCTGACGCTGTTAAATTGTTTACTAAAGAACAAGCTCTACCTATAATAAGTAATTTCTTGCCTTATTACCTTTCTCCTATTTTCAGGTTATTTATTTCCTTGATTGTCTGGTTAGTAATTCCTTACGAGACTGGCCTAATAAATTTTAGTCTAGGAAGTTTATTCTTCTTGTGTTGTACCAGGTTAGGAGTTTACACTTTAATAGGAGCTGGCTGATCTTCTAATTCTAAGTATGCTTTATTAGGAAGTATTCGAGCAGTGGCCCAAACCATTTCTTATGAAGTAAGGCTTGCTCTAATTCTGTTATCCTTTATTTTTTTGGTAGGGGGGTTTAATCTTGGGTTGTTCTCTGACTATCAGGCAGGTTGTTGATTAATATTCTTAAGTTTACCCTTAGCAGGTGTTTGGTTTGTATCTTGTTTAGCAGAAACTAATCGAACTCCTTTTGACTTTGCTGAAGGAGAGTCTGAACTAGTGTCAGGCTTCAATGTTGAATATAGAGGAGGAGGATTTGCACTTATTTTTCTAGCGGAGTATAGAAGTATTCTGTTTATAAGAGCGTTATTTGTAATTCTTTTTATAGGAAGAAGTCCTAGAAGACTTTCGTTCTGCTTAAAACTAGTTTTTATTGTATTTAGTTTTATTTGGGTGCGTGGAACTCTACCCCGTTTCCGGTATGATAAACTGATATATCTATCTTGAAAAAGCTTTCTTCCCGTATCTTTGAATTATCTGATATTTTTTATAGGGTTAAAAATGTTTCTGGGCATTACGATTATATAATAATATTTTCTGTTTTTAATACTCAAGTAAATAAATTATTAGAGGATTTAAACCTCTGTAGGGATACTTTCAAAATATCTGCCTAATTCTCGGCCAAATAATTTATCTAAGAATCTCGTCTCAGATCATAAATATAATTGGTCTCACTAAATAATATAAGAAATATAACACAGTTAAAATTTGACCTGTTAGAACATAAGGTTCTTCTACAGGACGAGCTCCAATCCATGTTAATAAAATAACAATTACTACTATACTTCAAAATATAATTTGATTAATAGGATAAAAAGTTAATCCTCGGAAATTGGCTTTCTGTGTAAAAGGCATGATGAAAAGAATAGCAATTGAAGCTACTAATGCAATTACTCCTCCTAGTTTATTAGGAATTGAGCGAAGAATAGCGTAAGCAAATAAGAAATATCATTCTGGTTGAATATGTAAGGGGGTGCTTATAGGATTGGCCGGGATGAAGTTTTCTGGGTCCCCGAGTAAATAAGGGTCAAACAGACTAAGTAAGATTAATGCTATCAGTATAACTACGAATCCTACGATATCTTTAAATGTAAAATAAGGATGAAAAGGCACTTTATCAATATTTCTTACTAAACCTAAGGGGTTACTAGAACCCGTCTGGTGTAAAAATAAAATATGAACCATTGTAGCTGCGGCAACAACAAATGGAAAAAGAAAATGGAATGTGAAAAATCGTGTTAAAGTGGCATTGTCTACTGCAAATCCTCCCCAAACCCATTGAACTAAATCAGTTCCAATATAAGGGATAGCAGATAATAAATTAGTAATAACAGTGGCCCCTCAAAATGATATCTGGCCCCATGGTAGTACGTAGCCTATAAAAGCTGTGCCCATTACTAAAAATAAAATAATTACACCTACTCTTCATGTGTGCATAAATAAATATGAGCCATAATAAAGACCTCGGCCTACGTGAAGGTATAAGCAAATAAAAAAAAAAGAAGCCCCGTTTGCATGAATAGTACGAAGTAATCAACCGTAATTGACGTCTCGACAAATATGAGCGACACTAGAAAAAGCTAAATCAATATGAGCTGTGTAATGCATTGCTAGAAACAATCCTGTTGCTAATTGCACTACTAAACACAACCCAAGGAGGGACCCAAAATTTCATCAAATAGAAATATTAGAAGGGGCAGGTATGCCAACCAAAGCTCCGTTTATGATTTTAAATAAAGGGTGAGACTTTCGAATTGGTATTGTCATAAGTAGTTAGTATTCGTAAAGGTCCTAAAAAAGTGTATGTAATTTTTACTACTACAATTAACGTTAGTAATAGGTAAAGAATTATAAATAAAGTAGTTATTATAGTATTAGTAGAATAAACGTTTCTAATTAATACCATTTGTCTATTGTAAGTATTCCCCATTAAACAAGATATGTCTGAAGAAGCTATTTTAAAATTTAATAATAAAGGGTCTGTAATTAATAATAAAATAGATAATCCCATGGTAACTGTAAAAAAAGCAATTATTTTGAATGAAAATTGAAACATTTCGTTAGATGCTAGTGAAGTAACGTAAATAAATAACACTAATATTCCTCCTAAAAAGATTAAAAATAAAATGTATGAAAATCATACATAAAAATTTATTAATGCTGTAATTGCACAAATGATTAGAGTTTGTAATAAAAGTATTATACCCATGGCTAAAGGGTGTATTAAGTTAATAAAAATTAATCTAAACGTTATTGAGGTTATATATAATAATAAAATATATGAAATATCAAGATCAAGGGGTAGTTTAAATAAAATGTTAGTTTTGGGAATTAACGATAGGAAGTGTTTCCTTTCCTTGATGCTTTAAGAATATAAATAATTCACTTTTGGTTTACAAGACCAAAGTTCTGTGTTAAACTATTAAAACAAATGTTAAGACTTAATTTCTATTTATTTGGGAGAGTAATTATAATTTTAAGAGGAGTATGAGGTTTCGTTTCTAAACGTAAGCATCTGTTAAGCTCACTGCTTAGATTGGAGTATATAATATTAGGAATTTTTTGGTTTTTGACAATAATTCTTTCGTACGTAGGACAGGAAAGTTATTTTGTTCTTGTTTTTTTAACTTTCGCTGCTTGTGAAGGGGCTTTAGCTCTTTCTATTTTAGTGTCTATTATTCGAACTCATGGAAATGATCGGTTTTCTAGGTTTACAAGACTACGATGTTAAAATTTATTCTAGGCTCTTTGTTTTTAACCCTAGGGTGTAGTAGGTGATTCGGCGTTCAAGTAGGAATAATTATTCTCTTTTTGTTTTATCTTCTTTGTTGTAAACACGATTTTTACATAAGGTTATTAAGGTATGGGTTTGGCTCTGATTGGTTAAGGTATGTTTTGATTCTTTTAAGATTTTGAATTATGTTGCTGGTATTAATAAGTAGTCAAGCCATTTTAGATAAAAATAATTTTAATAAAATTTTTGTTAGAACATGTTGTCTATTAAATTTTTTTCTGGTAATAACTTTTGCCTCTACTGATTTATTACTTTTTTATGTTAGGTTTGAAGCTTCTTTAATTCCTACTTTAATTTTAATTTTAGGTTGAGGTTATCAACCTGAACGAATTGGGGCGGGTATTTATATATTGTTTTATACTTTAACTGCTTCTTTGCCATTATTGGTTTCTTTAATGGTCCTCTATAGGTACGGCGGTTCTTTAACTATAGGATTGGCTTACGAAGTTATAAATGATTCATTTATCTACAAAATATGATACTTAGCCAGTGTATTTGCTTTTATTGTTAAATTACCTATGTTTATGTTCCATTTATGGCTCCCCAAGGCGCATGTAGAAGCACCTGTTGCGGGTTCTATGATTTTAGCGGGGGTATTGTTAAAACTAGGTGGTTATGGACTGCTACGAATTATCCCATTATTTAGAAATGTAAATAATAAATTGTGTTGGGTTTGAGTAAGAATTAGTTTAGTAGGAGGTGTTTTAGTCAGTCTAATGTGCTTACGTCAAATCGATATTAAAGCTCTTATTGCTTATTCTTCAGTTGCTCATATAGGAATAGTATTATGTGGTGTTACTATTTTTAATTGATGGGGTGTAAATGGTGCTGTAGTTGTTATGGTAGGGCATGGTTTGTGTTCCTCAGGTTTATTTTTTATGATTAACATAGTTTATGAACGATTGTCTAGTCGAAGTTTGCTAATTAATAAAGGTTTATTAAATATTATACCTACTATAGCAATATGGTGGTTTTTATTGTGTGCGGGTAATATAGCAGCACCTCCTACATTAAATCTCCTGGGAGAAATTCAATTAATCATTAGTATTATAAACTGAAGAGGTATTAACATGATTGGTATTGGCCTTCTTTCCTTTTTCAGCGCTGCTTATACTCTATATTTATTCTCTATTAGACAGCACGGAAAATATTATAATGGTATATTTTCTTGTTGTAGGGGGAAAGTGCGGGAATATTTAATTTTAATATTACATTGATTACCTTTAAATCTGATATTTATAGTAGGAAGAATAATGTTAATCGTTTTTTAATTTAAATAGTTTATTAAAAACGCTGGTCTGTGGACCCAGAGATATAACATATAGTTATTTTAGATCGTGTTTTGAAGTTTAAAAATATATTTATCTAGAATGTTTTTTTTGTTAATAAGATCTAGTACAATATTACTGATATCCTTACTTTGTTTATATTCTGGAGTAGGGTATTTTATTGAGTGAGAAATTATTAGTACAAATAGTAATTCTATTGTAATAACTTTAATTTTGGATTGAATATCTTTAATATTTTTGGGGTTTGTAATATTAATTTCTTCTATAGTTCTTTATTATAGAGGGGGTTATATAGCTGGGGACCCTAATATAAATCGATTTATTTATTTAGTCTTAATATTTGTAGTGTCTATAGTAGCTTTAATTATTAGGCCTAACTTAATTAGTATTTTGTTGGGCTGAGATGGCTTAGGTTTGGTTTCTTATTGTTTAGTTATTTACTACCAGAATGAAAAATCCGGCGCAGCTGGTATGTTAACAGCTCTTTCTAATCGGATCGGAGATGTGGCTATTTTGTTAGCTATTTCTTTTATATCTGTATATGGAGGATGAAATTTCGTTTTTTATTTAGATATAATTTGCAGTAATAATTCTTTAGGTATTTTATGTTTTTTAGTAATACTAGCTGCAATAACTAAAAGTGCTCAAATTCCTTTTTCCGCTTGACTCCCAGCTGCCATAGCAGCTCCTACCCCCGTTTCTGCTCTAGTTCACTCTTCCACTTTAGTTACGGCGGGGGTGTATTTATTAGTTCGTTTCGAACCTGCTATGCATGGGGGATTATATTCTCAAATTTTACTTTTATTAGGGGGAAGAACAATGTTTATAGCAGGATTAGGTGCTAACTTTGAATATGACCTAAAGAAAATTATTGCTTTATCTACTCTTAGTCAATTAGGTGTAATAATAAGAATTTTAGGCTTCGGGTTACCTGATTTAGCTTTTTTTCATTTATTGTCACACGCTTTATTTAAAGCCCTTTTGTTTATATGTGCTGGTGTGGTTATTCATAGTGCAAAAGATTATCAAGATATTCGAATAATAGGAGGTCTAAGAAAATTTATACCTTTAACTACTTTTTACATAAACCTCGCTAATTTAGCTTTATGTGGTCTACCTTTTATAGCTGGGTTTTATTCTAAAGACCTTATCTTGGAAATAGCTTTTATGGGGACTATTAATTATATTTCTTTTCTTATATACGTTTTTGCAACCGGGTTAACTGTTTGTTATACTGCTCGTTTAGTTTATTACTCTGTTACAGGAAGATTTAATATAGGAAGACTTCACACGGTTAATGATGAAGAGGGGTTATTAACTAAACCTATATTACTGCTAGCTGCGGGGGCTATTTGTGCAGGGTCAATTTTAAGGTGATTGATTGTTCCTTATCCTTATATAATTTGTTTAAGAAGATTTTACAAAAGATTGGTTTTAATTGTAAGAGGAGTGGGAGCTTGGGTAGGCTATGCTCTTAATTTAGGTTCTTTTATGTTTATTTTAAATTCTTTTAAGTATTATAAAAGAGTAGTTTTTAGGGGAAGAATGTGATTTTTGCCATTTTTATCTACTCAAAATATTATACCAAAATTTTTGTTAAGTGGATTTGATGTTTATAAAATAGGAGATCAAGGCTGATTTGAAAATAAAGGAGGTTATAATTTACATAATTTTTTAATAAAAAATTCAAATTTATTAGAAAAAATACAAGACAATAGAATTAAACTTTATTTAATTACTTTTTTGTTTTGAATTGTTTTATTAATTATTATTATATAATTCACATAGATCATATATTAGATCATGACACTGAAGATGTTAAAGAGGTTACTGTAACCTGTGAATATTACTTCAAAAGAATAAATTCTTATTTTTACATTGAAAATGTAATGTGTTTTTCTTACACCATAGAAGCAGAAATAAAAACGGAATTTAACCGCTTAAGTTAAAAGTTAGTAGCTTTTTCTCACTTCAGTTTATTTCCTTAACCAGAAAGAAAAACTTTCAATTCTATTATTAACAATAATATACCTCTGATTTGGTTTTGGTTAAAATAAAATCAGATAAAGGTGTATTAACACCAAACCTCAGGTCGAAACTGATTGCAATTTTTCGCTTTTTATCTTAGTGTAAGATAGGTTAACTTTGTAACACCTTCTGAATGCAAATCAAATATCATGTTTGACTACTATCCTTGTTAATCAGCTCAATCTAAAGCACCCTGATTTCATTCGTGGTAAAGTCCTAGAAGTAAGATTAAAATAAAAAAAAGACCTGTAAAAAATCATCTTAGTATATTCACTATTTTTAGAATAGCAGCCAGTGGTAGTAATAAGGTAATTTCTACATCAAAAATTAAGAAAATGACGGCAATCAAGAAAAAACGAAGTGAAAAAGGTAAACGAGCAGAGCCTTTAAGGTCAAATCCACACTCAAAGGGTGTATTTTTTTCTCGATCTGTAATGGTTTTTTTTCTTAGGATAAATGAAATCATTATTACAACAGCTGAAATAATTAATGTGATGGTGATAGCCATTCTTGAAATAATCATTATCTTTTCTAGATCATTCTAGACTTTCTGGTTGGAAGCCAAATATACTCGTTATATTAAAAAGATTAGCCCCCTCATCAGTAGATTGAAATGTATAAAAATAATCAAACTACATCTACGAAGTGTCAATATCAAGCAGCAGCCTCAAACCCAAAGTGGTGGTGGCTAGAGAAATGACATATATATAAACGGTAAAAACAAACTGCTAGAAAAGAAGACCCAATAATTACATGTAACCCGTGGAATCCGGTGGCTACAAAAAAAGTTGAACCATATACAGAATCTGCAATTGTAAATGTTGCTTCAAAATATTCTAATGCCTGAAGTGCTGTGAAATAAAAACCAAGTAAAATTGTAATACCTAATCCTTGTAGGGCTTGGGTGTGGTTACTTTCTATAATAGCGTGATGTGCTCATGTTACCGTAGCCCCTGAAGAAAGTAAAATAGCTGTATTTAATAAAGGAATCTGAAAAGGATTGAATGTTATAATTCCTGCAGGAGGTCAACTAATACCAATTTCTACTGTGGGGGCTAATCTTCTATGAAAAAAAGCTCAGAAAAAAGAAAAGAAAAATAATACTTCTGAAGTAATAAATAAAATTATCCCTCAACGTAATCCTAGTGTTACAGTGGCAGTATGCAATCCTTGATACGTACCCTCTCGTGTAATATCTCGTCATCATTGAATTATTGTTAAAAGTACTGCTACAATTCCTAATACAAACAAGTCAAATTCAAATTTATGAAATCATTTAACTAGGCCGGTTGTTAATATCATAGCTCTAATAGATCCTGTTAAAGGTCATGGTCTCATGTCTACAAGGTGATAAGGGTGGTGTCCGTGATCTGACATTAGTTTACTTCTCCTGCATATAATGTACTTAATACTGCAAAAACATATGATTGAATAACAGCAACTGCTGACTCAAGTATAAGTAATAAAATTTGCGAGAATAAAAGTAGTCTTAAAATAGTAGTCCTAAGACTAGGCCCAGTAGAAGCTAAAAGAGTTAATAACAAATGTCCTGCAATTATATTTGCGGCAAGCCGGACGGCGAGTGTACCAGGTCGTATAATATTTCTTAAAGTCTCAATTAATACCATAAAAGGCATTAAAAAAGCAGGCGTTCCTTGAGGTACTAAATGAGCAAATATATGTTTAGTATGGTTAATTCAGCCATAAAGCATAAATCCTAATCAGAGTGGTAGAGATAGAGATAATGTTATAGCCAAGTGACTAGTACTAGTGAAAATATATGGTATTAATCCTATGAAATTATTAAATACAATAATAGAAAATAAAGTCACGAATAGGAGTGTACTTCCCGCGGAAGAATTAGGACCTAGTAAAACTTTGAATTCTGAGTGTAAAGTTTTTAATAAAGAATTTCATATAAAATATAGTCGATTTGGGAGTATTCAAAAAGCTACCGGAATTATAAACAATCCAATAAATGTAGAAAGTCAGTTTAATTGTATATTTATTAAAGAAGTAGATGGGTCAAAAACAGAGAATAAGTTACTTATCATTTTCAATTTATTTGGTGTGTACTATATTTAGTTCTTTCTTTTTCTTTTATTGTAGGAGAGTATGTAAAATAACTCATTACAATAAACAGTAAAAAGATTGAGAAGAAAAAAATATAAAGGTTAAGTCATAATAAGGGGGATATTTGTGGGATTAAAAAATACTAAATTAATTAGTTACTTAAGCTTGACAAGCTCATGTTATATTCATTAACTAATTTTTTGTTCATTAAGAATAGGCGTAACTATTATAATAAATTTAAAAGATTTACACTTACTTTCAGTCACTTAATGATTCTTCACTTATAGAGTTAACTCAGTTAAGGAAAGCATCTACTGAGACAGATTCTACTACGATAGGTATAAAACTATGATTGGCACCACAAATTTCCGAACACTGTCCGTAAAATAGACCAGGTCGGTTTCTTATAAAACTAACTTGATTGAGTCGTCCTGGAATAGCGTCAGCTTTAACTCCTAAAGAAGGTACCGTTCAAGAGTGAATAACATCTGCCGCTGTAATTAAAACACGGATTTGCGTGTTTATTGGTAAAACAGCTCGGTTATCAACGTCTAAAAGTCGGAAGCTATTGTCCGCCAACTCTTTTGAAGGAATTATGTAGGAATCAAATTCAATCTCTTGAAAATCTGAGTATTCATAACTTCAATATCATTGATGTCCAATTGTTTTTAATGTAATAGCAGGCTCGTTAACCTCATCTAATAAGTATAAAAGTCGCAGGGAAGGGAAAGCAATAAATAATAAAATAACGGCTGGTAGCATTGTTCAAATAATTTCAATAGTCTGTCCTTCAAGTAAAAATCGATTAACAAATTTATTTGTTAGTAAAGATCCTATTATATACCCTACAATAGTAACAATAAGAGTTAATACAATTATAGCATGGTCGTGAAAAAAAATAAGTTGTTCTATTAAAGGAGAAGCTGCGTCTAAAAAACCTAAGTAACCTCATGTTGCCATTTTTCTAAAAGAAGGAAGAGTCCTTCATATATGGAGCTTAAATCCATTGCACTTTTCTGCCATTTTAGAAATTAGTAATTATAGGGATTTCTATGTAACTATGATCTGCTGGGGGTAAGTCATGCTGTCATTCAATAGAAGTAGGTAAAAATATATAAAATACCACTGGGCGGGCAGCTGTAAAAGCTTCTCAAATAATTACTACAAATCCTAGCACACCTACTAAAGAAATAGTAGATCCAATAGAAGATAATACATTTCAAGCAGAGTATGCGTCAGGGTAGTCAGAGTAACGTCGAGGCATTCCGCTTAATCCTAAAAAATGTTGGGGGAAAAAAGTAATGTTAACCCCAACAAATATAATTAAAAAGTGTATTTTTAATCAAGATGGGTTAAGAGTTACTCCTGTGAATAAGGGAAATCAGTGTGCAATACCTGCGAAAATAGCAAAAACTGCTCCCATCGATAAAACGTAATGAAAATGTGCTACTACGTAGTAAGTATCGTGGAGAATAATATCAATTGAAGAGTTAGCTAGTACCACTCCTGTTAAACCCCCCACAGTGAATAAAAAAATAAAACCTAAAGCTCAAACTAATGAAGGAGAGTAAGTAAGTCGAGCCCCGTGTAAAGTACCTAATCAACTAAAAATTTTAATTCCTGTAGGTACAGCAATAATTATAGTGGCCGATGTAAAATAAGCTCGGGTGTCTACATCCATCCCAACAGTAAATATGTGGTGAGCTCATACTACAAATCCTAGTACTCCAATTGCTAGTATAGCATAAATTATTCCCAAAGTCCCAAATGTTTCTTTTTTCCCTGACTCTTGTCTAACAATATGTGAAATTAAACCAAATCCCGGTAAAATTAAAATGTAGACCTCAGGGTGTCCAAAAAATCAAAATAAATGTTGATATAAAACAGGATCTCCCCCTCCAGCAGGGTCAAAAAACGAGGTATTTAAATTACGATCTGTTAATAGCATTGTAATTGCTCCTGCTAAAACAGGTAAAGATAAAAGTAGTAAAATTGCCGTAATGAAGACAGCTCACGCAAATAAAGGTATTCGGTCTATAGTTATCCCATTTGATCGTATATTAATAACTGTTGTAATGAAGTTAACAGCTCCTAAAATTGATGAAGCTCCGGCTAAGTGTAAAGAAAAAATACCCATGTCTACTGAAGCCCCAGCATGAGCAATTCCCGCTGATAAAGGAGGATAAACTGTTCATCCTGTTCCTACCCCTCTTTCTACTAATCCACTACATAAAAGTAAAGTAAGTGCAGGCGGTAGTAGTCAAAAACTTATGTTGTTTATACGAGGGAAGGCTATATCTGGGGCCCCTAACATTAAAGGAACTAATCAGTTTCCAAAACCTCCAATTATAATTGGTATAACCATGAAAAAAATTATAACGAAAGCGTGTGCTGTAACAATAACGTTGTAAATTTGATCATCTTCAATTAGCCTACCAGGCTGTCCTAATTCTGCACGAATAATCAAACTAAGAGCTGTACCTACTATTCCTGATCAAGCCCCTAAAATAAAATATAGAGTTCCGATATCTTTATGGTTTGTAGAGAATAATCATCGTCGCGT